AAAGGGATTAGGTTATTTCGGTAAATACATTCAACCAACTCCAATCCTTTTACCCATTAACATCTTAGAAGATTTCACAAAACCCTTATCGCTTAGTTTTCGACTTTTCGGAAATATATTAGCTGATGAATTAGTAGTTGTTGTTCTTGTTTCTTTAGTACCTTTAGTGGTTCCTATACCTGTCATGTTTCTTGGATTATTTACAAGTGGTATTCAAGCTCTTATTTTTGCAACTTTAGCTGCGGCTTATATAGGAGAATCCATGGAAGGTCATCATTGACTAGTTTTGACATACTCTTTTTTAGCTTAGCTTAACTCAATGTATGCGCGTATCAAGGTAATCCACTTAGGGAAGATAAATATAGAAATAAGGTATAAATTAAGGTATATACGATCTAGAGTAAGTAATAGTAAAAAAGATATTACGATATTAAGATTAAGAAATTGTAGAATAAAGGAAAGAGATCTAAAAGATCTTTTTCCTAATCTAAGATATGAATGATATGAATAGTTAGTTTACGTTATGGGGGAAAGACATGTATATGTGATATTAGATATAATATAAGTATATATGAACTGAAGATATATCTTATTTTCCCTACTATGATGTGAATTTATATAGGGATTCCAACCAAAGTCCTTCTTTTTCGTCTTCGTCTGTAATTTTTAATTTAATATTGAATTGGATGAATTTAAATCACGAAAAAGAACAAAGAATTCAAAGAATGATTCGTAAGAAAGGAAAAAAGAAATAAATCGAAGAACAAAATTTGTACAGATTCACAAAGTTGATAGGAACTAATAAAAAAAAGAGATATCGATATATTTCTGATAATTCACGAATATTATTATTTCAATTATGGTTTCTTAGTTACTTTGACTGGATAAATTTTATCCATGGAATAAATAAGTCATAATTCGTTGGTTGATTGTATCATTAACTATTTCTTTATTTTTTTGTTTTGGTGCGAGGAACTTATCATGAATCCACTGATTTCTGCCGCTTCCGTTATTGCTGCTGGATTGGCCGTTGGGCTTGCTTCTATTGGACCTGGAGTTGGTCAAGGTACTGCTGCGGGACAAGCTGTAGAAGGGATCGCGAGACAACCAGAGGCAGAGGGAAAAATACGAGGTACTTTATTGCTTAGTCTGGCTTTTATGGAAGCTTTAACAATTTATGGACTGGTTGTGGCATTAGCACTTTTATTTGCGAATCCCTTTGTTTAATCCTACAAACTAAAAATACATATAGTTTTTCGTTTTTTATTTCTTTGGATTTGCTGCTCTTGCTTTTTCTGAATTATATTCAGATTTCCATTTCTTATTCGTTCGGACAACAGCCCGTGTAAAGGACTGATTGGGGGAGGAGGATTTGGCACACCAATTCGCTTTCTTCCTTTACTCTCGTATTCCAATGGAACTTTTTTTAAGAAGTATTGCAACAAAGGAGATATTTCGAAACTCATATAACATAAGACCCGATACCTAATTCTAATAAGTATCATTCTTATTGGAAATTTCCAATTGAAAAAAAAAAATACATTATATATAAATCAATATTATTTTTTTCTCTATTTTATTTTAGTAGTATTTATAAAAATAAATAATAAGAAAAATACTAGAATAAATAAAAAATATAGATAATTAGTCTTATCTATAAGAATACGAAAGAGGAGATCATATGAAAAATGTAACCGATTCTTTCCTTTCCTTGGGTTATTGGCCATCCGCCGGAAGTTTCGGGTTTAATACCGATATTTTTGCAACAAATCCAATAAATCTAAGTGTAGTGCTTGGTGTATTGATTTTTTTTGGAAAGGGAGTGTGTGCGAGTTGTTTATTTCAAGAATCGGCTGGATCTGACCAACTGCACTTTATTTTTTGGTATACCTAGGAAAGAAAAGGTGCATTATTCCGCGAATTACTTCTGAATAAATTACGAAATCATATTTAAGAACCATAGCATTTCGTGAGTCATTGGTAAATCCACTTTGATTCTCTATCAACCAATAATGTGGGACCATTAACAGGGTTAAAGCTAAAACGTTTGAAGTTCAGATATAAGCATGGTACTCTTTCTACTACTATCTTAATACATAAAAGGTTTCAAAACAAAGAGTTGGAATTTTTTTTTTTCGATATAAAACACTCATGTCGAGAAAAAACTGATTTGAACCTTTTATTTGATTGGAAAAAATTATAAATTAAATAAAGGGTATTCCACTTTTTTTTATCTTTTTTATCCAACGCTAAATTGATGACCTACGTATAAAGTAAGAGAAATTCTTTGGATTTGAAGAAAAAAAAGAAACAACTTTGCTGACAATTTTTTGTTTGGTCAGAAGAGTCCTCCGAATATTATTTTCTTGGATTAGTGATCAGTTTTGATATTTTTATATTTGAATATAAATAGAGATATAGAAGACAGGCTCATTACATTAAAAAAATATATGGGAATTCTCGTAAGTATCATAAGTAATTGAGCGTGAGAGCCAAATGA